ATGTTATTAGTATGTTATAATTTATATAATGATATAAAAAAATACAATTTGTTACTTTTTTATTACAAATATCAACAATAATTTTATTCGTACTTCAAATAGGAATACTACCGCCGGAGTTTTTTGATTTATGAAAAAATCAAAGCCCCTTATCGGATTTGAACCGATGACTTACGCCTTACCATGGCGTTACTCTACCACTGAGTTAAAAGGGCTTGTTTGATTCAATTCCTGAATAAAGTCACTAGCCACTATGAGTTTAGTATATATACTTATTATAATATATGTACATATAATACATAGATATATCTTATATGCATAGCGGTTCGTTCAGAAAGTAGAAATTATACTTATCCAGTAAATTATAGGGGAGGATATACTAGTGAATATAGGTAAAAAAAAAGGTTTATTGATATTGGATTTGATAAATAGCAATACAATTAATTCTTTCCAATCCTAATTGACATCATAACGAAATTGATTTGATTGATACATATACCCACTAGTTTAACATAGATCCAACATATTTCATTGAATGATTGATAAAGAAATTTGGCGTAGCCTCTGAACTAGATTATTGGTGGAAAAGAATGCTATAGAATCGTGAAAGATGGAAAGATCTTCCGTATCGAGTCATACCATTCCATTATATTGACAATTTAAAAAAACTATTCATACTATGAGCATAGTATGATGGTGGTCGTGCAAGTCTGGTATGCCCCCATCGTCTAGTGGTTCAGGACATCTCTCTTTCAAGGAGGCAGCGGGGATTCGACTTCCCCTGGGGGTAGGGTACTACGAAAGGAAGTTGATCATGGATTATCAATAAGCCTGGAATTTTTTCTTCTGGGGTCGATGCCCGAGCGGTTAATGGGGACGGACTGTAAATTCGTTGGCAATATGTCTACGCTGGTTCAAATCCAGCTCGGCCCAAAAATTCGCCGATCTACCAGGAAATGGTATCATATAACCCATTTGGTGCTCTCCAGAAATGCCCGATCCCCCAATACGGAAGAGAAAATTTCTTCTCTGGTATATCTATACCACTATTTATTTACTCTTATTTTATTTTTCCAACAAATTAGGATCTTGATAATAATTTAGATTCATATAAGGATCTGTAAGTATAAAGTAAAATCTAAAGAAAAGGGGAAATAAAAAAACCTTTTTCATTGAAAAAGTAATTATCCAATTTATTTGGCAATAACAAAAGGATTACTTGTAATCCAGGTTGTTCTCACTACATACCCATATGGGTATCCATATATCACTCACGGCTCTGTTACAACACGCCAATTTGAATCTAAATTCAAAATGGAAAGGGTTAGAATAAAATCATAAAAATATGTATACATAATACTTTATTTTTTTATGGTATTTACTTGGGATTGTAGTTCAATTGGTCAGAGCACCGCCCTGTCAAGGCGGAAGCTGCGGGTTCGAGCCCCGTCAGTCCCGACGGATCCAATAAAAAAATATATAAATTCCGCTCTCTATTTTTTGTGAAAGATTTTTGGGGAAAGTTAAGTAGAATTTCATTCCCAAGGGCAATCTCTATTCTTTTTTTCTTTTTTTCACATTTATCATCAATGGGGGAATTTCCATTTCTTTGACTAGTACTGATTCGATTGATGGGAGATAGACATATGTGGATTTGTACAATTATTGGTAGCATCAGATTCAGGATTCCAAGAGATACCATACCATACTGTACTGGGTATGGCTTTTTCGATTACTCCCGATCTGTCGAATAGAGTAGAGTACTGTACGTTTCCCGGAAGTACATATATAAATGGAATTTGTACGATAAAAAATAACTTTAACATAGTTATTGTAATAGAATATTTTGAATATTTTCAGGGATCCCTTTTTTCTTTTTATTAGGGAGGGGATGCCTTTTTTTTATTAAGGGGTTTCCTTGAAAGAAAAAACTTTTCAAATTATTAGATAAAAAAATAGTGCATTTGATGGAATGTTCTATTTTTTTATAACGAAACTTGTACTCGTCTTTATCATCCTTCTTTTGTTTTCCAAGAGGATTAGATCAGTAAAAAAGGGAGTTTAGAACTTAACTCTTTATTTAGTTTCTATTGTTTGTTGGGATTTGTTTAGAATCAATGGTAAGGGTTCGATGATACTTCATCAGATGGTTGTACAAAGAGGGCGATTGGTTATAGAAAAGAAAGAATGGAAAAGAATGATAAATAAAAAAAATAAAGGAAGTCTTGGTTGGATCAGGAATAAAATTTTGAGTTCGGTATGGATAAAAGATCTTCCTATGTTATACTATTCAATTCTTGACGATGAGTTGATTTGATAGTGCAGATATTGTTATTCATGATATTGATCCGATTCGATATCATCGAGATGTAATTCATCCCATTGAATTTACAAGCGAAAGATTTCTTATCTCTATGGGATTAACTCCCGAGTTATTGCGAATTAAAGAAAAATGAAACAATGAGATTATGGAAGTAAATATTCTCGCATTTATTGCTACTGCACTGTTTATTCTAGTTCCTACCGCTTTTTTACTTATAATATACGTAAAAACAGTCAGCCAAGGTGATTAATTTGAATTAGACTTGACTTTTTAGTTCTTATCAATAATTGAAGAGAAGAAAGGGATTCAAATTTCGCGTCTTAAATGAAATGGGCAGATTATAATTAGCCCTATTCTATGAGATACGATAGTATGGTAGAAAGATTCAGATATTTCTTTCTACCATACTATAACTACTATTGTTATTGTAGTGTATAAAGGTGTATTGTAATCCAAGTTAATTTAATAAAGATCAATCTACAATAGTATCGTCATATTCCTATATATCGGTGTATATATATGGATATCAATTACATATTATATATATAATGTATGATAGTGCCCCTATTTCTTTGCTTTATACATCTGTGTTGTATTTAATTTGTGTTGATTTCAATCGATTAGAAATGATCGAAAAGCAACTCGTACAATTCTAATTCCCGGATTGCTGATTATTTTCAATATGAATCCCGATCAAAAGAGGCCTCTTCGATGGGTATAATAAAAGAAAATAAAGTAATCTTTTTATTAGCATTCCGACGAAGAAGTCATTGATCGATCAGTTGACAGATGATCCATGGAAACTTCTTCGGATTTCGAAAAAAGGGGGGAAAGGGTTAGTAAACCTCGTCAATTTTTAACGTTTGAACAGTGAGTTCAATAAAACAAACACAACATAAATAAAATTTCCCAAATATTAAAACAAACAGGAAGTGCGCAATATGTGACTCGCCCAAGACAATATTTGAGTCTCTGTAGTATCTCGTTAGACAACTACTATGTCTGTGTTGTTTCCGATCGAAAATGTGTATCTACGTAATGTAATATGTAATAACAGAACTATTTTATCTTTGAATAATAAAAAGGGAAACAAAAAAGTAAAATAAAAAAAGTTCAGCTCTTCCTCACGGTCCATAATCTAATTTTGGTAAGAGTCGGTTCATCGAAATAGAAAATTGATCAAGAATTCAGTTGGAATAAATTTACTACCATTTGTATTTCTTTTACTTTGTATTCTTTTTACTTTCGAAATACGAACACGGAAATAATTTAAATATTTGTTTGATTGAAAGAGTATTCTTCATATATATTATTCATAAACTACATTACTACACTACACTAAAACCCAAGAAAATTTTGAAATGCAGATATTTTTTATTTCTATTTCAATTTAAAAATGGAATTTTAAATTGAAATAGTGTTGAAATAGTGAAATTTCAACTAAAAAAAGCTCTTCGGAACTGAAAGATTTATAAAAAAAAATTGATACAGTTTAATTACTAAACTCAATTAGTAGTATTTCTAGAGTCCACTTCTTCCCCATACTACGAGTGAAAGGGAAAATGTAAAGACTACCATTAAAGCAGCCCAAGCGAGATTTACTATATCCATGTGAATTATGTCCCCTATCTCTATGAAGGAATTCTTGAATTATTGTTCACTAATAAATAATAGTGGAATCACTGACGCAGAGTCAAAAAGTAATTCTGACCTAACATCGTTGATGAAACAATCCAATAAATCCAATTATAACTTCTAAGAGGGTCTTATAAGATTTCTAGTATAATCAGAAAAGGTTAAGCACAAGCAAAATATGCGGAGACCCCCTTGGAAGTATCAAAGAAATGATACTAATATGTAGAAATAATAAAAATCTATTCTTTCTTTTGTTGCCCTTCATTAAGTTAAGTAAAAACTTATAGAAGAAAAGTAGATCACTACCTAGCCCATACCCTATTTCTTTCCCATTTTGTTTTGATCTAATCCTTACCGTCTCCTTAATTGTCTCTATGAAAACAATCGGAGGACGTCTTATTATGTTCTGTTCTTGACTAGAGGTTAACGAAAAAAGAATAAAAGTATCTAAGTAAAAGCCAATTACCCATTCAATCGAATTAATATTGATTGAATGCCGGAGTACTCAAAGACTTTGATGAATATATACTTAAAGTATCTTCTGGCCTTTCCGCAACTAAAAATGGAATTCTATTTCCGTCCTGCTATCCAATCTAATTCAAAACCCGGCCCGTAGACACTCCATTGTTAATGGAAGGACTATAACGATTTATCATATCAGTTTCCTCCGTTTGCTTCCGCTGAAAAAAATTTTCCAAATTATATCAGCAAAACAGAAGAAGGTATGTCGATTCTTTTGGTGATTAGGCGACACCCGGATTTGAACTGGGGAAAAAGGATTTGCAGTCCCCCGCCTTACCGCTCGGCCATGCCGCCAAAACGATACCAAATCCAAATCTATGAAAAAAATTTCCTTTTGCCTTCTTATTTATTGTACTTGTATTTTGAATCTTAATCCCGTTTTCCTTAATTCCTTTTCTAAAAAAAAAATTCTTTTTTGGGGGGGTTGGATCCATCCCTTCGATTGATTGTTATAGTATCTTAAAACCACACAATCTCTAAAAATTTCCCTTACTTTTTCTAGTGAAAAAAAATTGGATTT